AAAATTATTTGAAACTTCAGTTTCGAGCACAATTTAAAAATTTTTGTCGATTGTTTTAGGCTAAAAATTTTTGGGTTTTGTGAATATAAAGTGGTATATATATATATATATATATATATATACACACAAAAAATTTACCCCCTCGTATAGATGACACCTTCAATACACTTTGTCAGGCTTACATGCTCATAGCAAGTCTTCCTTGGTTTCGGGGTTTGACAAGAATAACAGGATTTGCTCAGCATTGGGGGGTAGGGGGGTTTAACGCGCGTAAACCAAAAGGGGGCATAACAGTAAGTATATGGTAGATAGTAATATAATATGCACCTGATATAAAGTTATGTGGATTCTTCAGTTATGTCATTAAATCATTAACTAAATATTACCTTTTACAAGAAAATGTACAACCTTAATCCTATAAGTGGGACTGCTGTAAAATGTTAATGAAAGGAAACCTAAAAAAGAAGAACCCTATGCCTATAAGGGAATGCTCGGCTTGGTGGGTAACGAGTCGTATGTTACATACTTCATTAACTTATGCAAGGATAGATAATATTATGGGGATAATACAGTGTATGTCCATGAAATAGGAATCAGATGCCAGTAATAGTTCATAAATAGCAAACCTTAGTTAAGGGTCCCTGACCCATCATTCATGATATTCATTTATTCCAAGCTGTTGGTCGTCTCTTACTACATAGTTAATTATAGGTAATATATAGTTGATTAGACAAAAGAAAATGGGTAAATGGATTTTATGGTAGATCCTCCATAATTAATTCTTAACTTAAAAATACTTTGATTAATAATTATGTGTAATTATGGTAAATTATACATATTTAGTTCATGCTTTATGGTTAAAATAAATTAATGGGGATAATACATATAGATGTACTATACCATTATGTAATATAAAGCATAATATGTACTATACCATCATGTAGTATTAAGCATAATATGCACTATACCACTATGTAGTATTAAGCATAATATGCACTATACCACTATGTAGTATTAAGCATAATATGCACTATACCACTATGTAGTATTAAGCATAATATGCACTATACCACTATGTAGTATTAAGCATAATATGCACTATACCACTATGTAGTATTAAGCATAATATGCACTATACCACTATGTAGTATTAAGCATAATATGCACTATACCACTATGTAGTATTAAGCATAATATGCACTATACCACTATGTAGTATTAAGCATAATATGCACTATACCACTATGTAGTATTAAGCATAATATGCACTATACCACTATGTAGTATTAAGCATAATATGCACTATACCACTATGTAGTATTAAGCATAATATGCACTATACCACTATGTAGTATTAAGCATAATATGCACTATACCACTATGTAGTATTAAGCATAATATGCACTATACCACTATGTAGTATTAAGCATAATATGCACTATACCACTATGTAGTATTAAGCATAATATGCACTATACCACTATGTAGTATTAAGCATAATATGCACTATACCACTATGTAGTATTAAGCATAATATGCACTATACCACTATGTAGTATTAAGCATAATATGCACTATACCACTATGTAGTATTAAGCATAATATGCACTATACCACTATGTAGTATTAAGCATAATATGCACTATACCATAATTTGATGCTTCAAAAAATAGTTTAGTTTAGAATTCTGGCTTTGGGAGTCAGAGGTGGGAGTTCAAATCTCTCTTTTTTGGCATGAGGAGGGGGTTAAACCCTCAGTCTTTGGATTACAAGACCAATGCTTTTTGTTAAGCTACTAATGCAGTTATTTAAGTATTTTATTTTCTATTCATCCTATTACTGGTATTAGGAATAAAAATAATGCGAAGTACAATACTGATGCAATCTGTCCAATAATGATGAATGGGTGTTCTACTGGTATTCCACCGATTCAAGTTAAAATAATTATATCAGCTACTAATGTTCAAAATAAAAATTGTGTGATTGGGCGGAAGGTTAGTCCTCGCTGTTTTGATGTGTGTAATAATGGAACTAGTGCTAGAACTAAAATTGAAAATAGTAATGCTAATACGCCCCCAAGTTTGTTTGGAATTGAGCGGAGAATTGCGTAGGCGAATAGAAAGTATCATTCCGGCTTGATGTGGGGCGGGGTGACTAGGGGGTTTGCAGGTGTGAAATTTTCTGGGTCTCCTAACAGGTTTGGGGAAAATAAGGCTAAAGATGTTAGGGCTAATAATATGACAATAAAACCTAGTAGGTCTTTATAAGTAAAGTATGGATGAAAGGAAATTTTGTCGCTGTCAGAATTTAATCCAGCTGGATTGTTTGATCCTGTTTCGTGTAGAAATAGTAGGTGGATAATAGTAGCTGCGGCGATTACAAATGGGAATAAAAAGTGAAATGCGAAAAATCGTGTTAGTGTTGCGTTGTCAACTGAGAAACCGCCTCAAATTCATTGCACTAATATATCTCCGATATATGGTACTGCTGATAATAGGTTGGTAATTACTGTGGCTCCTCAGAATGATATTTGTCCTCATGGTAGTACGTATCCAACGAAAGCTGTTATTATCACTAGGAGAAGGAGTACTACCCCGATATTTCAGGTTTCCTTGTAAAGGTAGGATCCATAGTACAAGCCTCGTGCAACGTGTATATAAATGCAAATGAAGAAAAATGATGCTCCGTTAGCATGAATATTTCGGATTAACCATCCGTAGTTTACGTCTCGGCAAATGTGTATGACAGATGAAAATGCGGTAGAAATGTCTGAGGTGTAATGTATGGCTAAAAATAATCCTGTTAAGATTTGTGTCACAAGACACAAACCTAGAAGTGACCCAAAATTTCATCACACAGAAATGTTAGATGGGGCTGGTAGGTCAACTAAGGCGTCGTTAGCAATTTTTATTAGTGGGTGTGTTTTTCGTAGGCTTGCCATTAGTTCTTGTAGTTGAATAACAACAGTGGTTCTTCAAGTCATTGGTCTTGGTTAAAGTCCGAGTGAGAATTTATGACTTATTTTGTTTGTTTTTTGTTAATTGCTTCTATCTATGGGCTGGTGGCTGTTGCTTCTAATCCGGCCCCTTATTTTGCTATTTTTGGGCTGGTACTTGTTTCTGGTGTCGGGTGTGGAGTTTTGTCCTACCATGGCGGGTCATTTTTATCTCTTATTCTGTTTTTAATTTATTTGGGGGGCATGTTGGTAGTTTTTGTTTATTCTTCAGCTTTAGCTGCAGACCCTTATCCTGAGTCTTGAGACAATTATTCGGTGGCAGGTGCAGTTGTAGCGTTTTTTGTTGTGATTAGTTCATTAATTTACTTGTTTTTTGAGGGTTGATATGAGGGTTCTTGAGTTGTAGTTGATGCGTTAAAAGAGTTTACTGTAGTTCGGGGGGATGTTGAGGGTGTAGCTCTTGTTTATTCTTTGGGTGGTGTTATTTTGGTTGTGTGTGCTTGGGTGTTGTTGTTAACCTTGTTTGCTGTTTTGGAGTTAACTCGTGGGAAATCCCGTGGAACGCTTCGAGCTGTTTAGATTGTGGTTAGGAGAATTGCTATTGTAGTTGCTAATAAAAATATTGTAAAGTAGGCTTTGATCTTTCCTCGTTGAATATCGCTTATTGTTTTTGATATGTTTATTTGAGTTTTCACGATTCCTTTTGGGCCTGAAAATTCAAATCATGTTTGATCAACTATTTGTGTTGCGATTGATTGTCCTAGTGCTAGGTTAAGTTTTGGGTAAATTCGATGTATTGTTGCTGGGTAAAACCCTAATATATTTGAGAAGTGATGTATGTTTAGTGTTGGTGTTGTTTTAAATTGCTTGTTTGTTAAGGTTGTAAGTTCAATTGCTGTTAATAGGCCAATAATTGTTACTAGAAGTGCTGTAATTTTTAGAGTTATGGGTATTGTTATAATTGGTGTTTTTAATGGGGTGAAGTTAGCCGTGATGATTAGGCCAGCTAAAATGCTGCCTCAGGCAAGGCGTTTAATTGGGTTTATAACTAATGTGTTATTTTCATTGATTGGGGATAGTGATAAAAATCGAGGGACTCCTATTGTTACAAAGTACACCACTCGAAAGCTATATACTGCAGTGAATGATGTTGCAATTAGTGTTATTGATAGGGCTCAGGCGTTCAGGTATGAGGTATTTAGGGCTTCAATAATAGCATCTTTTGAGAAGAATCCTGCTAGGAAGGGTGTGCCTGTTAATGCTAGGCTTCCAATAGTTAGGCACGTAGAGGTAACAGGCAGGTAATTATGTAGTCCTCCCATTTTTCGGATGTCTTGTTCATCATTCAGGCTGTGGATAATTGAGCCAGAGCATAGAAAGAGTATGGCTTTGAAAAAGGCATGTGTGCAAATATGTAAGAAAGCCAGTTGTGGTTGATTTAATCCGATTGTTACTATTATAAGCCCAAGTTGACTAGAGGTTGAAAATGCTACAATTTTTTTGATGTCGTTTTGTGTTAGTGCGCAGGTGGCTGTGAATAGTGTAGTTAATGCTCCAAGGCAAAGGCATACAGTTAGTATTGTGTTGTTGTTTTCTAGCAGCGGGTGTAGTCGAATTAGAAGAAAAATTCCTGCCACCACCATTGTGCTTGAATGTAATAGCGCTGATACTGGAGTTGGGCCTTCCATGGCTGATGGCAGTCATGGGTGTAAGCCGAATTGGGCTGATTTTCCTGTTGCTGCTAAGATTAATCCTGCGAGTGGTAAGACTAAGTCATATTCTTTTGACAGAATAAAAATTTGTTGTAGTTCTCAGGAGTTAAAGTTAATTGCAAGTCAGGCTATACTTATAATTAATCCAATGTCTCCGACTCGGTTGTAGATCACGGCCTGCAGGGCTGCAGTATTAGCATCTGCTCGTCCATACCATCAGCCGATCAATAAGAATGATATAATTCCTACCCCTTCCCACCCAATAAATAGTTGAAATATGTTGTTGGCTGTAACTAAGATTATTATAGCAATTAAGAATATTAGTAAGTATTTAAAGAATCGGGTTATGTACGGGTCTGAGTGTATGTATCATAGTGCAAATTCTAGGATTGATCAGGTTACATATAGGGCGATTGGGATAAAAATTAGGGAGTAGTGGTCAAATTTAAAGCTAATATTGATGTTAAAGCTGTGTGTTGTTATTCATTGTGAGGTGGTAACGATGCTTTCTATTCCTTGATCTAGGAAAATTATTAGTGGTAAGAGACTGATAAAAAATGCTGTTTTTACAGGTGTTTTAACATTGGTTTCTGCTCATGTAGCATTTTTTGGTTGAGGTTGTAAGGTTAAAAGTAGGGGGGTCACTAAGATAATTAGTACTAGTATTAGTGCAGATGATATTATTAGTGTGGGTTGCATAGCTTTTACTTGGATTTGCACCAAGGGTTTTTGGTTCCTAAGACCAACGGATGAGCTGTTATCCTTTAAAAGCGTAAGAAAACCATAGAGTTTAACTATGGGTTGTAAGTATTAGCAGTACTTAGTGCTTACGAGCTTTTCTTGGTGAATAAGGGGGATTTAACCCCTGTTTTTAGAATCACAATCTAATGTTTTGTTTAAACTATATTTACTAATAGCATCAGCCTCATATGATTTCTGGCTTAATTATTAGTAGCAACACTGGTAAAAGATGAAGTGTAATTAGTAAGTGTTCCCGTGTATGGTAGGGTTGGAGGTTGTTTATGTGTTTTGGGGCTGGCCCTCGTTGTGTCATTAAAAACATGTATAGAGAGTAGCCTGCTGTGATTAGCGTCCCAAGTCCTGTTAGTAGAATTGTTGTTGGTGATCAATTAAATAATGTTATGATGATTTTAATTTCTCCTATCAAATTTGGTAGTGGTGGGAGTGCAAGATTTGCTAAATTCATGATAAATCATCAAACTGCTGTTAGTGGGAAAATTATCTGTAAACCTCGTGCAAGTATTATTGTTCGGCTGTGAGTTCGTTCGTATGCTGTGTTTGCTAGGCAAAATAATGCGGATGATACAAGTCCGTGGGCAATTATTAAAATAATTGCTCCTGTAAATCCTCAGGGTGTTTGGGTTAAAATACCCCCTGCCACAAGGCCCATGTGGCTTACTGAAGAGTAAGCAATTAATGATTTTAGATCTGTTTGTCGTAGGCAAATTGAGCCTGTTATGATGATTCCTCACAGTGCTAGGATAATAAATGGGTATGCTAGTTCCTTTGATAGAGGGTCTAATATTATTGTGATTCGTATTATCCCGTATCCCCCTAGTTTTAGAAGAACAGCTGCTAGTACCATAGATCCGGCAATTGGTGCTTCTACGTGTGCTTTTGGCAGTCAAAGGTGTACCCCATATAGTGGTATTTTTACTAAAAATGCTAATAAGCATGCTGCTCATCAGAATTTGTGGCCTCACGTGCATAGTTCTAGTGGTGTTGTAAATTGGAGGGTAATTAATGATAGTGTACCAGTTTCTTTTTGTAGTACTAATAGTGCCACTAGTAGTGGTAGTGAGCCTGCTAGTGTATAGAATAAAAAGTATGTTCCTGCATTTAGTCGTTCTGTTTGGTTTCCTCATCGTGTAATAATAATTAAAGTTGGGATCAATGTGGCTTCAAATATGATGTAAAATATAATTAATTCTGTTGCGCTGAATGCTAGAATTAAAAATATTTGTAATGAGATTAGCAGTGTAATATACAGTCGTTGGTGCGTGATGGGCTCTTGATTGGTGTGTTTTTGACTTGCTAAAATTATCAAGGGTAAAAGTCAGCATGTTAGTACTAGTAGGGGTGTTGATAGGGGATCTGTAGCTATTAGTTTATTAGAGGTTGTTCATCCTGTTTCTGAGGTTCATTTTAATCACGTTAAGCTAGTGAGTGCAATTAGTAAGCTTTGCGCTGTTGGTACTGTTCATAGTCATTTTTTATTGACTAGTCAAGTTGTTGGGAAGAGCATGATGGTTGGAATTAAAATTTTTAGCATTGTAGTAAGTTTAGATTTTGTAGGCGGTCAGTGCCATGGGTTCGGGCGGTTGCTACTAAAAGGGCAAGTCCAGCGCTTGCTTCACATGCAGAAAAAGCTAGCAGTAATATTGGAGCAGCTGAAAAGCTTGTTGATTCCATCTTTAAAAGTCAAAGTGCTAGTGCAATAAATAGCGATAATATTATGCCCTCTAAGCAGATAAGTATTGAAATAAGATGTGTTCGATGAAATGTTAGTCCAATTAAACCTAGGCTAAATATTGAGTATACTGTGAATTGTTCTGGGGTCATAAAGAAGCCATGGGCTTACACCATGATTATCTAAGCCGAAATTAGAGGTCTTTTATTTGGACTAGCTTCTTATTCTGCTCATTCTAGTCCTCCTTGTGTTCATTCGTAGACTAGTCCAAGAATAAGCAAAATTAACACTGAGGATGCTCAAAATAATGTGCTGATTGGGTTATATAGTTGGTCTCCTCATGGTAGTGGGAGTAGAAGGGCAATTTCTAAGTCGAACAGTAAAAATAGAATTGCTACAAGGAAAAATCGCAGGGAGAATGGTAGTCGTGCTGATCCTAGCGGGTCAAATCCGCATTCATATGGTGAGAGTTTTTCTGCATCTGGGTTAATTTGTGGTAATCAAAACGAAACTACTGCTAAAATAAGTGAGAGGGTTAATGTAATTAGTATTATTGGGATTAAATTCATTATCTTTCCTTGGGGTTTAACCAAGACTAAGTGATTGGAAGTCACTGGTACTAACATTAATACTAGAAAGATATGAGCCTCATCAGTAAATAGACACGTACAGGAATAGTCAAACTACATCAACAAAGTGTCAGTATCAAGCAGCGGCTTCAAACCCGAAGTGGTGGTCTGAGGTAAAGTGGTATTGAATTTGTCGGAGTAAACATACAGCTAAAAATGTTGAGCCAATAATTACATGAAGGCCGTGGAATCCTGTTGCTACAAAAAATGTTGAGCCATAAACTCCGTCTGCAATAGTGAATGGGGCTTCATAATATTCTATGGCTTGAAGTGCTGTGAAATAAAGGCCTAAAATAATTGTTAGGGCAAGGGATTGAATTGCTTGTTTTCGTTCTCCTTCTATGAGGCTGTGGTGGGCTCATGTAACTGTTACACCTGATGCTAATAAAACGGCTGTATTGAGAAGGGGTACTTCAAATGGGTCTAGTGTATTAATTCCTGTTGGTGGTCAACATCCACCGAGTTCTGGTGTGGGAGCCAAGCTTGAATGGTAGAAAGCTCAGAAAAATCCAAGGAAGAAAAATACTTCTGAAGTGATAAATAAGATTATTCCGTATCGCAATCCTTTTTGAACCGGCGGTGTGTGGTGGCCTTGAAATGTTCCTTCTCGAATAATGTCTCGTCATCATTGGTATATGGTCATTAGAAGTAAAATAAGACCAAGTGTTATGAGGGTTATGTTGTTGAAGTGGAATCAAATTGCTAATCCAGAGGTTGTCAGTAGGGCGCTAATTGCCCCGGTTAAGGGTCATGGGCTTGGGTCTACTATGTGATATGCATGTGCTTGGTGTGCCATTAAACGTTCTCTTGAAGGTATAAACTTAATAGAAGAACAAAAACATAGGCTTGAATTATAGCCACTGCTACTTCTAAAATTGTGAGCAGGAAAAGAATAACTGCTGTTAGCATGGCAACTGCTGGTATTAATGGTAATAGTACAAATACTGCTGTGGCAATTAATTGGATTAGTAGATGTCCTGCTGTTAGGTTGGCGGTTAGTCGCACTCCTAGTGCTAGGGGTCGAATAAATAGGCTAATTGTTTCGATAATAATTAGTACTGGAATTAAAAGAACTGGTGTTCCTTCTGGAAGTAAATGTCCTAATGCAATGGTTGGTTGGTTTCGTATCCCGATAATTACTGTTGCAAGTCATATTGGGACAGCCAGTCCTATATTTATTGAAAGTTGGGTTGTTGGTGTAAATGTATAGGGTAGTAGGCCCAGCATGTTGATTGTAATTAGGAAAATCATTAGTGATAGAAATAGCATGGCTCATTTGTGCCCTTTTACGTTTAAAGAAATTATTAGTTGATTTGTGAATCGATTTATTAGTCAACCCTGAAGTGTTAGTATGCGGTTGTTAAGTCATCGTGTTGTTGGAGTTGGGTAAAGCACTCAGGGGAGTGCGATTGAAATTGCAATTAATGGAATTCCCATGTAGGTCGGGCTAGCAAATTGATCAAAAAAGCTTATTGCCATGGTCAGTCTCAGGGTTGTGTTTCTTGTTTTTTAGCGCTTACAGGGGCAGGTTCATTTACTGTAATGTGTTTAATTACTTTAGTGGGAATGATAGTTAAAAAAATCAATCATGAAAATAGTAGAATGGCGAATCAAGGGGCTGGGTTTAATTGAGGCATTTCACTAAAGGTGTTTGGTAAACACCACTCTTTGGCTTAAAAGGCCAACGCTTGTCCATTTTAGCTTTTTAATGAGGCATCTTCTAGTATTAGTGATGATCAGTTTTCAAAGTGTGCTAGTGGTACTGCTTCAACTACAATTGGTATAAAACTGTGGTTTGCCCCACAAATTTCTGAACATTGACCATAAAAAATTCCTGGTCGTGAAGTAATAAATGAAGTTTGATTGAGTCGTCCTGGTACGGCGTCTATTTTTACCCCAAGCGATGGTACGGCCCATGAGTGTAGTACATCTTCAGCAGATACCAACACACGAACTGGTGATTCTATTGGTACTACCATTCGGTGGTCTGTTTCTAATAGGCGAAACTGTCCGGGGGTGAGATCTTGAGTTGGTAGTATATAAGAGTCAAACCCTAGGTTTTCGTAGTCTGTATACTCGTAGCTTCAGTACCACTGATGTCCTATTGCTTTAATGGTTAAATGCGGGTCATTAATTTCGTCTATTAGGTATAAAATTCGTAATGATGGTAGGGCGATTAAAACCAGAATTACAGCTGGTAAAATTGTTCATACAATTTCGATTTCTTGTGAGTCTAAAATATATTTATTTGTGAGTTTGGTTGATACTATTGCAACAATAATGTATAGTACAAGCGTGCTAATTAAAAATACAATTATTAAAGCATGGTCGTGAAAGTGTAGAAGTTCTTCTATAACGGGTGATGCCGCGTCTTGAAATCCTAGTTGTGCCGGGTGTGCCATTAAGTTTTTAGCTTAAGATATGCAGGGATTTAACCTACGACTATGCTTTGACAAAGTATTGTAATCAACGTTTTTACTAATATCTTTAAGGAAGTGACAGAGTGGTTATGTGGTTGGCTTGAAACCATCATATGGGGGTTCAATTCCTCCCTTCCTCGAAACTAATTAACTCGTACGAAAGCTGGTTCTTCAAATGTGTGATATGGTGGTGGACATCCGTGTAATCATTCTACATTTGTTGCTGTTAGTTCTACTGATACTACTTCTCGTTTGGCTACGAAAGCTTCTCAGAGGATAAATAAAAACATGATTACTGCCACTAGTGAGATTAAAGATCCAATTGATGATACTGTGTTTCACAGTGTGTACGCGTCTGGGTAATCTGAGTATCGTCGTGGCATGCCGGCTAGCCCTAAGAAGTGCTGTGGGAAAAATGTAAGGTTGACCCCGATGAATATTACTCCGAAGTGAATCTTTGTTCAAGTGCTGTGTAGTGTGTATCCTGAAAATAGTGGGAATCAGTGTACGAATGCTGCCATAATTGCAAATACTGCTCCTATTGACAGTACGTAGTGGAAGTGTGCAACTACGTAATAGGTGTCGTGCAATACAATATCAAGCGATGAGTTGGCTAGTACAATTCCCGTAAGCCCACCAACTGTGAATAAGAAAATAAACCCAAGGGCTCATAGTATTGGAGTGTCTCATTTAATTGAGCCACCATGTAGTGTGGCTAGTCAGCTGAATACTTTTACTCCGGTGGGAATTGCAATGATTATAGTGGCTGATGTAAAGTAAGCTCGAGTGTCTACGTCCATTCCAACTGTAAACATGTGATGGGCTCATACAATAAAGCCTAGTAACCCGATAGCCATTATTGCTCATACCATTCCCATGTAACCAAAAGGTTCTTTTTTACCAGCATAATAGGCTACCACGTGTGAAATAATGCCGAATCCGGGTAAAATTAAAATGTATACTTCCGGATGACCAAAGAATCAGAATAGGTGTTGGTATAAAATTGGATCACCACCTCCTGCTGGGTCAAAGAAAGTTGTATTTAAATTACGATCCGTTAGGAGTATTGTGATTCCAGCAGCTAGTACTGGTAGTGATAGTAATAGGAGTACTGCTGTAATGAGTACTGCTCATACAAATAGGGGTGTTTGGTATTGTGAAATTGCAGGTGGTTTTATATTAATTGTAGTTGTAATAAAATTAATAGCTCCTAAAATTGAAGAAACACCTGCAAGATGGAGTGAAAAGATAGTTAGATCTACAGATGCTCCTGCGTGGGCTAAATTTCCAGCAAGTGGTGGGTATACTGTTCAACCTGTTCCTGCCCCGGCTTCTACCCCAGAAGATGCGAGTAATAGTAGAAAGGATGGTGGTAGTAGTCAAAAGCTTATATTGTTTATTCGGGGGAAAGCCATGTCGGGGGCTCCGATTATTATTGGCAGAAGTCAGTTTCCAAAGCCACCGATTAAAATTGGTATTACTATAAAGAAAATCATTACAAATGCGTGTGCAGTAACAATGACATTATAAATTTGGTCGTCTCCTAAGAGAGACCCGGGCTGACTTAATTCAGCTCGGATTAAAAGACTTAAGGCAGTTCCGACTATGCCGGCTCATGCACCGAATACTAAATAAAGGGTGCCAATATCTTTGTGGTTGGTGGAGAAAAATCAACGTGTAATTGCCACAGGTAGGGTAGCCGAAAGTTAGGCGGTGGGTTGTAGCCCCAAAGATAGAGGTTTAATTCCTCTCCTTATCAAGCTCCGTGGTGAGTTCACATTAGATTGCAAATCTAAAGACGCGGATTGACGTCCGCCGGGGCTTTTCCCGCCTTACTGAGCTTAACGGCGGGGAAAGTAGGTGGATGCTTGCTGGATGGAGCGCTTAGCTGTTAACTAAGAGTTTGTAGGATCGAGGCCTTCCCACCTAGAAAAGGCTTTAGCTTAATTAAAGTGTTTGATTTGCATTCAAAAGATGTGGGGTAAAGTCCTGCAAGTCTTATTCAGAAATTAGAAGATTTTCACTCCTACTTGGAGCTTTGAAGGCTCTTGGTCTAATGTTATCCTAAATTTCTAGAGTATTAATGTGTTAATTATTGGGGTCAGCGGTAGAAGGCTTATTGATGCTACTATAGAAATTGTTAGTGGTAGCTTGTGTTGTTTTTTAGTTCGTCATAGTATGATGTGGTTGTTGGTACTTGGGTGGAGTGTTAAGGTTATTGAATATAGAAGTCGGAGATAGAAGTATAGACTTAGTAGGGCAGATATTGCAATGATTGTGGCTGTAAGTGTTATTTCTTGATTTGATAGTTCTTGTAAAATTAATCATTTTGGTATAAAGCCTGTTAGTGGTGGTAGTCCACCTAATGAGAGAAGTATCAATGTGGTTAATGAAGTTAGTGTTGGGTCTTTAGTTCATGCTGTAGATATGGTGTTAATTTTAGTAACGTTTAATTTATTGAATGTTATAAAGGCCGTTAGTGTTATAATAATATAAATTGTTAGAGTTAGGACTGTAAGTTGAGGCATGTATTGAATGACAATAATTATTCACCCCATATGGGCGATTGATGAGTAGGCTAAAATTTTTCGTAGTTGTGTCTGGTTTAATCCTCCTCAGCCGCCAATTAAGGCTGATAGTACTCCTAGTGTTGTTAATAGGGTCGGGTTGGTTGATGGAGCGACTTGTAGGATAAGTGAAAATGGTGCTAGTTTTTGTCAGGTAGATATGATTAAGCCTGTGGGTAAGCTTAATCCTTGTAGTACTTCTGGCATTCAAAAATGTACTGGGGCTAGTCCGACTTTTAATGCAAGAGCAGCTGTTATTAAAGTGCTGGTGATTGGCTGTAAGTTGTTTAAATCTCATTGTCCTGTTGTTCAGGCATTTATTATTCCTGCAAATAAAATTATTGCTGCTGCTGTAGCTTGTGTTAGGAAATATTTTGTAGTTGCTTCTACGCCTCGGGGGTGATGATGCTTGGCCATTAAGGGCAGGATGGCTATAGTGTTAATTTCTAGGCCTATTCAGGCAATCAGTCAGTTGGAGCTTGCAAATGTGATGGTTGTTCCTAATCCGAGGCTAGATAATAAAATAACTAATACGTATGGATTCATTGATAGAGGAGGGATTTTAACCATCATGTTCGGGGTATGGGCCCGAAAGCTTAATTAGCTGACTTTATCTAGAAAGTGGTGTAAAGGAAGCACGTAGAGTTTTGATCTCTACAGTATGGGTTCAATTCCCCTTTTTCTAAGAACTGGGGGGATTTTAACCCCCATAATTCACTCTATCAAAGTGATCCTTTAATTCAGGCACGGTTCCTTAGAGTTGTGGTGGTAGGCCTGCTATAGATAGTGGGAGGGCTAGATGTCATAAGACCATGGCCAGGGTAATGGGTAAGAAATTTTTTCAAATTAGATGTATGAGTTGGTCGTATCGGAATCGGGGGTATGAAGCTCGTACTCATAAAAATAAGATTGATAGAAGTGCGGCTTTGATTATTAGAGTTGTTGTGGTTAATTCTGGTAGTGCTGGTATGTGTGAGGACCCTAAAAATAAAACTGCTGAGAGTGTGTTTATTAGTAAAATGTTTGCATATTCTGCTAAGAAAAATAGGGCAAATGGGCCTCCAGCGTATTCTACGTTAAATCCTGAGACTAGCTCTGATTCTCCTTCCGTTAGGTCAAATGGTGCTCGGTTTGTTTCAGCTAGTGTTGAAATATATCATATTGCTGCTAGTGGTCAGGCTGGGATTAAGAGTCATATATGCTCTTGAGTTGTAGTGAAGGTTTGTAATGTATAACCGCCTGAAAATAAGATTACTGATAGTAAAATTAATCCAAGGCTAACTTCGTAAGAAATTGTTTGGGCTACAGCTCGTAGTGCCCCAATTAAAGCATATTTTGAGTTTGAGGCCCATCCTGAGCCCAGGATAGAGTAAACGGCTAGGCTGGATAAGGCTAAAATAAATAAAATTCCTAGGTTGAAGTCTATTATTGGGAATGGTAGCGGTATAGGTGCTCAGAGTATTATTGCTAATGTTAGTGCCAGTATCGGGGCTACAATAAATAAAATTGGAGATGCTGTTGATGGTCGAACTGGTTCTTTAATAAATAGCTTGACTCCGTCTGCAATTGGTTGAAGAAGTCCGTATGGGCCTACAATATTTGGTCCTTTTCGTAGTTGTATATACCCTAATACTTTTCGTTCTAATAATGTAAGAAAAGCTACGGCTAGTAGGACGGGTACAATATAAATTAGTGGGTTGATGATATTGGTTAAAATTATGGAAAGCATAATTGAAGAGGGGATTTGAACCCCTGGTAAAAAGGGCTTAGGCCTTTCGCAATTACCATGCTCTGCCACCTCAATAAGTTCTTATCTTGATTAGGGGTTTAGTTCCCTTTTACTTAATTTAGTTTTTTTCACTAATTAAGGGTAAGGCTTGCTTTTGGCAGGGGCCTTTCTTTTCCGGTCCTTTCGTACTGGGAAAAGTCACATTACAGATAGAAACTGACCTGGATTACTCCGGTCTGAACTCAGATCACGTAGGACTTTAATCGTTGAACAAACGAACCCTTAATAGCGGCTACACCATTAGGATGTCCTGATCCAACATCGAGGTCGTAAACCCTCTCGTCGATATGGACTCTGAGAGAGGATTGCGCTGTTATCCCTTGGGTAACTTGGTCCGTTGATCGATTTAAAACATCGGATCATTTTTGGTCAAATGTTTTTGTTGCTTAGAGTGGTGGCTCTTATGTTTAGGGGTGTTTCCCCGTTCCACTTGGAGGATATATTTTTCTCCGTGGTCGCCCCAACCGAAGGTATAGTACTATTTTCATTTAGTTTGTGCTCTTCATTTAGTTGTTTAACGTGATTAGTTAAATACCTAAAGCTCCAAAGGGTCTTCTCGTCTTGTAGTTTTATGCCCGCTTCTGCACGGGCAGATCAATTTCACTGATTATAAAAGAGAGACAGTTAAGCCCTCGTTAGGCCATTCATACAGGTCTTCATTTAAAAGACAAGTGATTGCGCTACCTTTGCACGGTCAAAATACCGCGGCCGTTAAACATATAGTCACTGGGCAGGCTGGACCTCTTATATTAATGTTTTCAAGAGGCGATGTTTTTGGTAAACAGGCGAGGCTTGTGTTTGCCGAGTTCCTTTCTTTTATTTTAATCTTTCTTGTGTTAGCATTTCAGTGTGGAGTTAACGATTCTTATTTAAGGGGTTTTCTTGTTTTTAATGATTACCTTAATTCTCTCTTGTGGTTGGGTTCGTTAATTTTCAGTGGATTGTCCAATCTGTTGTACACTTGTGCCTAGAGAAGCTCAATTTCTTCTTGTTACTCATTTTAGCATAATTTCTTTTATAGGGGTATAAAAAAGCCTGATGATTGTGATGGAGTTAGATTAGTTATTAGAATAATAAACTTTTGTTTGCTTGAGCTTTAACGCTTTCTAAATAGGTGGCTGCTATTAGGCCCACTAGGGCATAATTTGTTTTTTACATTATAATCTTTATCCAGTCTGTATGGTTGTGTCCATGGTTGAAGGGGCTGTACCTCCTTTAACTAACTCTCTTAATTTTCTTTTTCCTTGCTTAAATTATTTTTTTTGGTAAAAGGTAAAAGAGGCTGAACTTTTATTCATTTCTCAGGCAACCAGCTATCACCAGGTTCGATAGGTTTATCACCTCTACCCAAAGTTCATCCCACTCTTTTGCTACAGAGACGGGTACACCCTGTTTAGGTTGCCTTGGGGTAGCTCACTTGGTTTCGGGGTTTCAAACTTAAAGTCGTTTTGCTTGATAGTTTTTTGCTAAATCATGATGCAAAAGGTACGAGGTTAAATCTCTGCTTTGTGTTGCTTATATTATTTATTTCATTTCTTTTTCAGCTTTCCCTTGCGGTACTATTTCTATTGCTTAATTTTACCTTTTCTGTCGCCCATACTAAGGTGGAAAAATGATTTGATTTTATATTTAAGGTTATTTTTATTCATATGTTGATTGTTTGATATGTTTAAAGCTAGCTGTTTGGCTCAGAATGACCCAATTTGCATGGGTGTCTTCTCAGTGTAAGGGAGATGCTTAACTTACTCAGCCACATTCTGTTTTGATCCAAGTACACCTTCCGGTATACTTACCATGTTACGACTTGCCTCCCCTTGTCTTTTTGATTATATTATGTATGTTTATGTTATTGACTGGGGAGAGTGACGGGCGGTGTGTGCGCGCCTTAGAGCCTGGTCAAAAAGACACTCTATTTCTTTTTTACTGCTAAATCCTCCTTTAAGTTGTAATTTCATAATACTGTTCGTTGTATTCTAATGTAGAAAATGTAGCCCATTTCTTTCCACTGCATGCGCTACACCTCGACCTGACGTTTTTGGTTTTACTAATCTGCTTACTACAATTCCTTCACAGGGTAAGCTGACGACGGCGGTATATAGGCGGGTAGTGGCTAGTAGTGGTGAGGTTTAACGGGGATTATCGGTTCTAGAACAGGCTCCTCTAGGTGGATCTAAGGCACCGCCAAGTCCTTTGGGTTTTAAGCTAATGCTCGTAGTACCCTGGCGGATCGTGGTAGTAATTACTTATCTAGGTTTATAACTAAGCATAGTGGGGTATCTAATCCCAGTTTGTTTCTTAGCTTTCGTGGGGTCGGGTTGGATGAATTAAAGTTACTTTCGTGTGCGGGCTTCAAAACCCTAAAAGCGTATAACGGCTAAGGGGCTCTTTAACTTTATTTTATATTCCCCTAACCACCCTTTACGCCGTGATTATCAACTTGGGCCTCTCGTATAACCGCGGTGGCTGGCACGAGTTTTACCGGCCCTTTAAACACTAACTAAGTCGAGTTTTCACTTATTGCTTAATTTTTATCACTGCTGAGATCCCTTGGGGGTGTGGCTTTGCAAGGTGTCTTGGGCTGGCTATGTGTGCCTGATACCGGCTCCTCGTCCCAGAGCATGGAATTAAGGGCATTTTCACAGGGTTGCGGATACTTGCATGTGTAAATCGTGTTAAAGCTGATATTAAAGTCAGGACCAAGCCTTTGTGCTAGTGGGACTTTTCATGGTCCATCTTAGCATCTTCAGTGCTATGCTTTTCATTAAGCTACGCCAGC